CTCTTTCCCGGATACTCGGGTTCAAATATCCACGGCTTTGCCGTTTGTTTACTGGCTTTATATAATTCAGAAAACACTAGTTTTCTCGAAGCCTCTTGTTCATATCTCTCATCAAAAGGTGCTATTCGATAATGTCTATCTAGCAGACCTCCCGCTAACCCGAGCGAACATTCAAATATCTGTCCTACATTCATTCGTGAAGGTACTCCTAGGGGGTTAAAGACCATATCAACAGGCCTTCCGTCTTGCAAATAAGGCATATCTTGTCTAGGCAAAATTTTGGAAATGATACCTTTATTTCCATGTCTTCCAGCTACTTTATCGCCAACTTTTATTTTACGTTTCTGTAAAATATATACATGAATTGTTTCTGGATTATAACTAGAGCCCCCTTTTTTCTGGATCCACCTCACATCAATAACTCTACCCCGACCCCCTATAGGGAGTTTTAGACAAGTTTCTTTTGATGTGGATACCTGAATACCAAGTATGGCTCGTAATAATCGATCCTCGGGGGCATACGAAGACTCTTTTGCCATCTGGGGTGTTAATTTACCTACCAAAATATCACCTGTTTCTACCCATGATCCCAACCTCGCAATTCCATTTTTGTCTAAATTGCGGAGTAAATGGGTTTCTAAATGCGGTATTTCACTAGTGACCCTTTCGGGTCCTTGACTTGTCACATAAGTCTGAATTTCATATTTCCGGATGTGAAAAGAAGTATAAATATCTTCATATGCAAGACGCTCACTAATGAGTACCGCATCTTCAAAATTGTAACCTTCCCACGGCATATAAGCCACTAATACGTTTTTTCCCAAAGCTAGTTCGCCCCCAACTGTAGCGGCACCATCTGCTAAAAGTTGTCCCTTTTTAATGCATTTACTCCGCGGAATCCGGGGTTTTTGGTGCAAACAAGTATTTTTGTTGGAACGTTGATACATAACTAATGGAATGCTTTGAGTATCCCCATTACCAGATAAAACGATCTTATCCGTATCGGTATAAATGATCTTTCCCTCATGTTCGGCTATAGCGAGAACCCCCGAATCCAGGGCCGCTTGGCGTTCCAACCCGGTTCCAACAATGCATTTCTCGGACTGAGAAAGCGGAACTGCTTGACGTTGCATATTAGAACTCATTAAAGCTCGATTTGCGTCGTTGTGCTCGATAAAAGGAATGAGGGAAGCTCCAATAGAAAAATATTGGAAAGGAAAAATACTTCGAAGATGCACCTGTTCCCACGCAATAGTCAGGAATTCTTGACGGTATCGAGCCGGAACAACCTGTTCTTCCTGAATACCTTGATTCAGGGCCAAAGAATTTCCCGTGGATACCATATAGTATTCATCCCTACTTGGTGATAAAAAAAGCATCTGTACCCTTGTGGATCTCTCTGAAATTTTATAAAAAGGACTTTCTAGAGATCCCAAAAGACCAATTCTTGCATGAATTGCTAAGGATCCAATAAGTCCAACATTAATGCCTTCAGACGTGTCAATTGGGCAAATACGCCCGTAGTGACTAGGATGGATATCTCGTATCCGAAAACTAGCCGTTCGCCCTGTCAATCCTCCAGGTCCCAAATAACTCAATTTTCGTCCATGAACAATTTGTGTCAATGGATTAGTTCGATCCAAAACTTGAGATAATGGATGTAACCCAAAAAAAGATTCATAAGTCGTTGTTAGTGGAGTTGAAGTTACCAAATTCTGAGGAGTCGGTATTAATTTATGCCGAATTGCTCCACATATCGTTCCTCGAATCACATTTTCTAAACGAACCAGAGCCAATCCAAATTGATCTTGTAAAAGATCTGCTACAGAGCGAATACGTTTATTTTTCAAATGATTCATATCATCAAGTGTACCCATTCCAAATTTCATTCCAATCAAATGATCCGTAGCTGCCAATATATCACGCGGTAACAAAAACGTATTTTTGGGGGGTATATCAAGATTCAGTCGACGGTTCATATTTCGTCGACCAATCCTTCCTAATTCGCATTTTTGTTGAAAGAATTTTTTTTGTAATTCTTTACATAAAGATTCCGAAAATACCGGGTCCCCCCCTACACAAGCAAACTGTTGATAAAACTCCAAAATGGCATTTTCCTTTGACCCAAAAATTTTTTTCTCTTTATCATTCAAAAAAGACAAGAAAATTTCCGGGTAACAAACATTATCCAGAATTTCTTTTAGATTCGAACCCATAGCTGATGATAGAACTAGAATAGATATTTTCTGTTTCCTACTCACACGAGCCCATATCCTTGCTTTTCTATCAATCTCTAATTCTGATCTTCCTCCCCAATCTGATATTATGGTGCCGGTATAGACTGAAATTCCATTATGGTCCAAGTCCGACCGATAATAAATACCGGGGCTTTGCAATATTTGATTGATCACAATTCTGTATATTCCATTTACGATAAATGTTCCCAGGGAATTCATTAGAGGAATGTTTCCAATAAAAATGGTTTGTTCTTGCATCTCCCTGCCGGTTTTCCAAATTAATCCTGCGGATACATATAATTCAGAAGAATATGTAAGTGATTTATACACAGCATCCTTTTCTTTTATCACTGGTTCTACCAATTGATGGGTTTCGACAAATAATTGAAATTCAATTTCTTGATCTATATCTTCAATTTTTGGAAACTTATAAAGCTCTTCCGGTAAGCCCTGATCAATGAACCGACAAAATCCTTCAAATTGGATCTGATTAAACCCGGGTATTGTAGACATCAGCTCATTTCCCTCTCGTAACATTTGACCCCAACCCCTCATTTGTTTAAACATCCCAGTTTTTGATCATTCGTTATTGAATCATATCGATCGATCTAGCTCTGATGGAATTTATATTCTGTTTACTAAATCACATAAAATTTGATTAAAAAATGCCACATATATGGAACGTATGAAATACAGAATACAGAAAATGAACTACTCATACTAAATACTGAATTTACAACAGATATAAGAGGAAAGAGGTTGATAAAACATTTTTTAAAAAAGAATTAGGCTGATTAATTAGATATATTTAGGTTCCCTTTCTACCATTATTATATTATAATATTAATTACTCCAATTAATTACTTCGATTGGATACTCAAAAAGAAACAGATCGTAGGATTTGATCCCTTCACCGAGATAAGAATAATAAGAAAAATTGATAGAGTTTTTTTATTACTTAATGCCTTTTGGTTTTTTTTTTAACCTATTTGCGTAGAAAAGATATATTTTAGTAACAGTTCTTATAATTTGTAATAGCCGCTTGTATTGTAAAGTAAAGCGGGTTTTAGTTAGTAAATAATCAATTTTAATACGTGCCTTGATATCTATATATCGTATATAAGAAATTGTCTGTGTAATTTCTGTTATGGTTCCGGGGTTTACATATAGTCATAATTGGTGTTATAATTAAAATTGAGAAAAAGAAAATAGAAATAAAGAGTTTTGTGAAAAGACGCAATAATAATGATTAGTTATCATTTGGATTTTCTTATGTCATTAGGGAAACATGCTTTGAAGTCAGAATCTAAGACCCGTTCATGAATTCGCAAATAGTTAATGGTTCCAATTTCTTATGATTTTTGACTTTTGTGACTGGAAGTCTTTTTTTGTTCAAGTACTACAATAAAAAAGTGCATTAATCCACCCCAAAAGATACTATTTGCATCTATTTTTTTTGGCGGCATGGCCGAGTGGTAAGGCGGAGGACTGCAAATCCTTTATTCCCCAGTTCAAATCCGGGTGCCGCCTGATTCTTAAAAAAGGGAAATAGACTAATCCCTTATCGCCTTCTATAACCTATAACTCACTGAATTATTCCCCAGCCCGATTAAAGGCAAGGGTCTCTTGATACTGATTCGAAGCATTTAGTGCGCTGTAAATCTTTGTATCTATAATTCAAAATTCAAGGAGATTTTTGAGTAAGTAGCAAGCAATAGGAGTATAAGTTTTGAGAGCCCTTACTTTACATTCCTATTGGAGCCAATTGGGTGCGGGGTAATATACTAACTAAGTAGTAGTTAATAATTGCAGAAGGGATAAGGGATATAGTTTGTATACAAACTAAAAAGAATCCCTTAGTACTCAGGTATTCAATTAAGGTTGGATTGATAAACCTTCTTTTCATTAACCGGTGGAATAGCCTATTTAAAATCATGGGGTAATTTTTTATATGTTATATATATGTGAATTTCTTGGATTAGTTCATTAAATTTAAAAAGAGTCCGACACTTTTTTGACTATGTACCATTGATTTCACTATTATTAGTAAACAATAATGGAATAATTCCTTCATATTCATAGAAATAGGGGACATAATTCACATGGATATTGTAAGTCTCGCTTGGGCTGCTTTAATGGTAGTCTTTACATTTTCTCTTTCACTTGTAGTATGGGGAAGAAGTGGACTCTAGAAATACTAGTTAACGTAGCTAATTTTAACTAATTTTGTTTTTGGTTGAGGAATCAAACCGTATCAATTGTTTTAGAGATCACTCCCTAAAGTATTTTTACAGATACTTTTATTATGTTTCTTTTTTGAAAAAAAAAAATTCGAAATCTAATAATTGGAACTGTAAAATTAAAGTAAGAGTTGCCTTTGGATTATTTCGGATTGATCAGACTGAATCCAAATCGATCAAATAGCTGGAGCAAAACAATAGAATTAAGATCAATATGTACATAACGAGTGCATTATAAATTAGTCAATATTAAATATCTTAATTATTAATATTAAGTCTGTATCTTTAGTATAGTCCAACTTTCTAAACGACAAAAAAAAGAAAAATCTATCTAATACTAAAAAAATAAAAAAAAAATGGAAAAAGTATGGTAGAAAGAAATCTATTTCTTTCTACCATACTGCTATCAAATAGCATCGAATACTGATGATTCTAGCCTGCTCATTTTTCAGCTAAGAAACGCAATTGCAATACCCTTATAATTCTATTTTAAAATCATTGATAAAGAACTAAGAAGTCAAGTTTCATTCAAACTAATCATTTTGGCTGACCGTTTTTACATAAATGATAAGGAGAAAAGCAGTAGGAACTAGAATGAATAGCGCAGTAGCAATAAATGCAAGAATATTTACTTCCATAATTTCATCGTTTTTTAAGTTCGCAATAACTCGGGATTTAATCCCATAGAGATGATCAAAATTAAACCTGTAAATTCAATTGAATCGGATTAATATCATGAATTTATATCATGAATAACAATACCTTAACTATCATATCAATTCGCCGTTGCAAATTGGATAGTATAACATAGGCGAATCTTTTATCTATACTGAATCAAAAATAAATATAAATGCAGATATATATTATAGAATTCGTGATCTAATCAAGATATCATTCTTTTTTTTTTTACCATAAACTAAAGTTTTCCTTGTACAATAAATCATCGAACGAAGTCTCATCTGACCACTTTTCTTTTTTTACACTTCCATTAGTTACAAAAAAACTAAAAAAAAAAAAAAGAAAAAAATGGATGAAAAACGGACAAAAAAAGATAAGGGGTGAAGTTATAAAATACCTTTCTTTTTAATACTTTTTTTATTTATTTTATCTTGTAAGAATAAAAAAAAAGTATTAAAAAGACGAGTACTGGGACAAAAAATAGAATATTATATCAAATTCCTTAATTTTTTTTTTTTTTTTCGGTTTTTGCTGGAACTTTAATTCAAGTGGAAATTGAATTATTACTAAACAATTTTATATGAAAATGAAGATTTTCATTTAGAAAAAAAATGGCCTTTATGGAGGGTCTAAAAAAATATAGTTATTTACCCTTTCTTTTATTGGTTGTTGGATCCGTCGGGACTGACGGGGCTCGAACCCGCAGCTTCCGCCTTGACAGGGCGGTGCTCTAACCAATTGAACTACAATCCCAAGGAATTAAGGTAGACAATCTCTTTTTTTATAATTAGATTCAAACCATTTATAGTTCGAATGTTTGTGTTGTAAACGAGAAGGGAGTGATAAGTGATATGATATATTGATATCTGTATGAATATGTACTTGAATGAGAACAAGAGGAATTACTAGTCAATTTTCTTCATGTCAAAAAAAATGGTGAAAAATTCTTTCACTAAAACTAAAGAAAACGGGTTTTCCTTTTTTCCTTATACTTTACTTTATACTTTTTTTTTCTTTTCAAATTATCACATAATATGAATCGAGATTATTATCTGGATCAACTATTTCCCGGAACAAATAAAAATTACTAGAACAAACAAATCACAAACAGACATTTTTACTCTTTTATATATTCCACGTATCGGCCGTTTCGGAAGGACAAAAATCGTCATCTCAGAGTGGGTGAGAGGGGTTTTGGGCCGAGCTGGATTTGAACCAGCGTAGACATATTGCCAACGAATTTACAGTCCGTCCCCATTAACCGCTCGGGCATCGACCCAGGAAGAATCAACTCCATTTTAGGTTTATTGATTAGGCTTATTGATAATCCATGATCAACTTCCTTTTATATTATAGTACCCTACCCCCAGGGGAAGTCGAATCCCCGCTGCCTCCTTGAAAGAGAGATGTCCTGAACCGCTAGACGATGGGGGCATACATACCCAACTGCCATCATACTATGTTCATAGTATGAACAGTTTTTTGAAATTGTCAATATACTCTAATATCTATTATTGTTATTAATTATTAAATTCAAAATTGATAATTAGATTCTTAGATTCAAGGGATCTTTGCGTCTGACATGATTACATAAAAATTGTTTATCATTTCATTTTTTGAATAATTCATTCAAACCATTCGAGATTCAATCTATAAACTAGAAAACTCAAATTAAAGGATCCGTTCAGGACTTTCTTTATCTACAAAAAAAAAAAAAAAAGAAAAATAGAGGTTTAAGTTAAACAAAACCCATTATCCCATTTAGAAACGAACCACTAGTTGATATCAGTCTACTTAATGTATATTTAAGTTCTAATAGTCGAATTCGATTATATATATAACTTAATATATGTACTATATATAGATATTTTTTATATCTATTCCCTTTTTCGATATATAGAAATGATGACTTATATAGTAATTTATTATAAATATATATTAAAGGGCCCCTTTAACTCAGTGGTAGAGTAACGCCATGGTAAGGCGTAAGTCATCGGTTCAAATCCGATAAGGGGCTTTTGGATTTTTTCATCAAAAAAACGCCATCATATTTAAACGGGAAATAGAGTGTTTGTTGATTTTTAAAAGGACAAAGTCAGCAACCCTATAAGTATAATAACTTATTATATATATAAGTTAGTATATAGTAGTTTTAATTATAAAGTTGAACTAATCTTTATTATATTATAATGAATAAATACTAATAATCGTATAAGTGGTTTCTTGAATCAGTAAAAAAAGAATTTCTATTTAAAATTATTTCAATCAAATTGTTTAGAATAAAAAAATGAGAAATCAACAAATACCAAAATAAGTGGACCTGACCTATTGAATCATGACTATAT